AACAGTTTGCTTTAACCATATTCATATTAATGGCCACACATTATTGGTTGATAGAGAATCAAAAAAAAATTACCAATGGATCACGAAATGCTATGGTTCTTATCCATAATCTCTTAATTTATTCCGAAGTCATTCGTGAGATCGTGCACCTTTTTTTCTAGTTATAACGAAAAAGGTACAGCTGGTTGGATCCAGCATATTCTTGAAATAAACAACCCGCACACACTCCCTTTCCAAAAAAGATCAATACACCAAGCACTACACTTAGATTTATTAGATTTGTTGAAAAAATATCGGTATTAAACCCGAAACTCCCGGCGGATGGCCAATGGCCCAAAGAAACGAAAGAATCGGTTACATTTTTCATATGATCTCCTATAGACTAAATAGATAGACTAAAAAATCGAATAGAGTTCTTTTTGTATCACTTCGCCCCTCTTTTTTATTTTTTTCCTATTTTAAATAAAAAAAAGTATTTGATTTATGTGAACTATCCCCCTTGTGTCAATCCTTTGGACTCCGAAGGGGAAGGATGAAAGGGAATGGGTATACTAATCTCTCATCCACAAATCAAACCTTCCCACAGGTTTTTTTGTCAACGAATAAGTAATTGTAGGAGTGAAACCTTAATAGAATTCGAAAAAGGAAAGAATTAGTTCAAGGCAAAAAAATAGGGATTTTTCATATTAAACAAAAGGATTCGCAAACAAAAGCGCTAATGCTACAACCAGTCCATAAATTGTTAAAGCTTCCATAAAAGCTAGACTAAGCAATAGAGTACCTCGTATTTTTCCCTCTGCCTCAGGCTGTCTGGCAATACCCTCTACAGCTTGACCTGCAGCAGTCCCTTGACCAACTCCGGGTCCAATAGAAGCAAGCCCTACAGCCAACCCAGCAGCAATAACGGAAGCGGCAGAAATAAGTGGATTCATGATAAGTTCCCTCGTACCAAAAAAAGAAATGGTTAATGATACAATCAACCACCGAATTATGACTTAATAATTCCGGCGCTAGCATTTCGAAGTAACTAAGAATTTCGAGTGAAATTATGAAGTAATAATATTAGTGAATAATTCGAACTATTTTTTTGAGTTTCTGTTTCTATCCACAGAGTCTTTGTGAATCCATACGACTTTCGATCTTTCATTTCTTGGTTCCGAACTCTTATTTTCGTCCACCCTTTTCTGAATTTCATCTGTTTATTTAGTCAATTCACAGTCACAGGGAGACGGAAAGGGAAAGGCTTGTATTGGTATTATAATCCCTGCCAAAATTCATAGGAGTCGGGTGGCAAATAAACTATCTCTTTAGTTCATATAGAATCAGTCAATAGCTAATATCACATATACGTGTCTTTCTTCCATAACGTAAACCAAGCATTCATCTTAGATTCAATCGGATTGGAGAATCCATTATCGAAATATCTACAAGAGTTTACTTATTTATAGTTTATAGCCATTCAATTACATATACCTACCCTCCCCAAACCAACCCATTTTTTAGGAATTAGGTTTTTGTGTAAATCCTTTTTTTTTCTTTCTTTTTCTTTATCATTATTCCAATGTATCCAATCTAAATGGACAAATTGGTTAGTCCAAATCATTGCATAGAAATATTATTATTTGATTCATCTAAGTTCATACAATTTGTTATTTATTATATTACTAGTTTCGTTTGGTCAATCGTTGAATAAAACAACTGAAATGGGAATCCTTTTTTTTATTTAAAATTTAATTCTTTTATTTAATATTAATATTTAATCACACGTCCTAAATACAGGCATTCATATTGAATATTCTAATTCTTTTTTTATTTGAATATTGAACTTGAACTATTGAATAATGAGATAGAAATCGAATATTTGTTGAGGAGAAGTATGATATTAAGTGGACGAAAGACAACTTTAGGAAAAAGATCTTTTCGATCTCTTTCCTTTTTTACACCTATCTAATATCGTAATTTTTTTGCTATTATTCTATATCGTATATGGTCTACTTGTATATTCCCTAAGTCCATTTTATTGAACCAAAGAAAAAGACCCGTTAGTTTGAAAAAACTATTTCAATGATGACCCTCCATGGATTCACCGATATAAGCCGCGGCTAAAGTTGCAAAAATAAGAGCTTGAATACCACTTGTAAATAATCCAAGGAACATAACAGGTATAGGAACCACTGAAGGTACTAAAGAAACTAGAACAACAACGACTAATTCATCAGCTAAGATATTCCCGAAAAGTCGAAAACTTAGCGATAGGGGCTTTGTAAAATCTTCTAAGATGTTAATGGGTAAAAGGATTGGAGTTGGTTGAATATATTTCCCGAAATAACCTAATCCTTTTTTTGTAAGACCCGCATAGAAATAAGCCACTGACGTGAGTAAAGCCAAAGCAACAGTAGTATTTATATCATTCGTGGGTGCGGCTAACTCGCCATGAGGTAATTGTATGATTTTCCAAGGTAAAAGAGCTCCCGACCAATTAGAAACAAAAATAAATAGAAACATAGTTCCAATAAAAGGAACCCAAGGGCCATATTCTTCTCCAATTTGCGTTTTACTAACATCTCGAATGAATTCAAGAACATATTCGAAGAAATTCTGACCGCCACTCGGAATGGTTTGCGGGTTCCGAACAGCTATGGCGGCCGAACCTAATAAGATAGCAATTACAACCCAAGAAGTAATAAGTACTTGGCCGTGGACTTGGAAACCCCCTATTTGCCAATAGAAATGCTGGCCTACTTCCACACCAGATACATCATATAACCCCTTTAGTGTGTTTGCTAGAACATTCATATTAATATTGCCCTCGGAAAAAAAAATCGAACTTTAAATTTGATTCAACCATCTCTTTGCCTACTTGAATCGGATATTTTGAATACCAACTAATAGTACAATTTTGAATAATAACTAATCACACAGTCTGCCCAGTTTTTTTTATCTCTTTTTTGATTTTGATGAAATTCAGAAACAGTAGTCGAGTCCATAAATCTATATCTATAGGATTTTCGAAGTCAATTATTTATCTTATTATTAATCAAGGATTTCGTATATAGCTAGAACGACCCTCACAAATTGCAAACACTAATTTGTTAAGAATTAATCGGATTGAAGATATAGCGTCATCGTTAGCTGGAATCGAAAGATCTGCTAGATCGGGGTCACAATTTGTATCGATTAAACAAATTGTTGGAATTCCCAAAGTGATACACTCTCGTAGCGCCGTATAGTCTTCGTGCTGATCGACTATGATTACAATATCGGGTAACTCTGTCATATATTTAATCCCGCCCAGATATGTTTGCAAACGGGATAATTGTCTTTTCAACACAGCTGCATCTCTTTTTGGAAGACGGTTGAGTCTTCCAGTTTTTTGTTCCATTCGCAAGTCCCTGAACCTATGAAGTCTCGTTTCTGTAGTGGACCAATTCGTTAACATGCCGCCGAGCCACTTTTTATTAACATAATGACACCGGGCCTTTATTGCAGCCCATGCTACTGAATCAGCTGCTTTATTGTTGGTACCAACAATTAAGAATTGTTTTCCTCTACTTGCTGCATCAAAAACTAAATCACAAGCTTCTGATAAAAAACGAGCAGTCCGAATAAGATTTGTAATATGAATACCTTTACGCCTTGCAAAGATATAAGGTCCCATTTTAGGATTCCATTTCCTAGTACCATGGCCAAAATGAACTCCCGCCTCCATCATTTCTTCTAAATTTATGTTCCAATATCTTCTTGTCATTTCTCCCCCCGCCCCCCCTTTGCCTTAAAAAAAAAGAGAGGAGGAGCCTTGAACTGAAATATAAAATTGTTCCAACGGAACCTTCGGCTCTACCGTAGATTGGCTATAGATACATAATCCAAGCCATTATTCTTTTCTATTCATTAGTCTTTTTATTACTAAATCAAATGACTGCACCAAATCAAAGAAAAAAGAAAGTAGTGAAAGGAATGACTCCCTTCTTCCCCGAAAGCCTAGAAGTAAGCCATAACTCTTAACGATGCAAGGAACAGCTATCGTTTTGTTCCCAAGTCCAAGCACGGGATGAGACTTACCAACTGATCCTAATGGCTCTGGGTCAGGTCACGAACGGATAGGGTAATAATTCATTAGCAGAAAGAGGTCTACCACTATAAACGATAAACTAAACCAATGGAGCTACTTATAAATGAAAACCTATCAAAGCTTTTCGGCACGAACAATTCCTGTTGTAAGAAGTTCCGCTGACCTGGATGAAAGCGAAAAAGAATACCCATATTTATGTTTATGTCATTTGATGGATGCTTTTTTAAAGCAATTAAATGCTTTGGGAATTCTATATTCTATAAAAGGATCTTTCATCTGATAAATATATGGATTACAGAAAGAATGTCTCAATTTACGAAATCTATTTAGAACTTTAGCATGATAGGGCTGTATTTTAGTATTATTAGAAGAAGACGAAACGGTAAGTTTATCCTGGGAATATGTCAGTTTATCCTGCAAAGTTTAAGTTTGATCATCGAAGTCTTTAGATAGAGAGAAGATCTGTTGTTTTTCAATCTCAGATAAATATTTAAACCAAGCCTTGTTCTCCATTTTTTTTTTATCTATTCATTAGAGATACCCTATCATAATATGAAAACGAAGGTAGCTACACAAATTGGACGGTCATTTGTATGGTACATATTCTAATATATTATTTTTGAATTTTTGTAGTACTCTTGTCATGTATATGAGTATCACCGCCTCCAGCCATACCATGATTTATACACTCTCCAGCTTCGGATAAAGGAAAAACACTAATTCATTCTATATGTGTTCGACAGAGGGATATTTCAATCACCAGAATCACGCTAGATTACTAACTTATGTATACTGACCTACATAAAGTTGACCTCATAGCGGAGGCTTTTGTGGAAAGTTTTAGAGGTGTGTAAGCATAGGGCCAGGTATTACCCTATAGAGTCAATTAATAGATTAACTACTTTTACAAGTGAACTGGACAACTAAGGTGGATTAATAACATAAAACTATGAAATAATGGCTGTTTAGTCTCTACTTGATGTGGTCGGATTGAGAAAGCAAGAAGATAAGGTGTGTAGCCGGCATAACCATGGGCGTGCGATCTGATATCTCACTTCACGCTTCCAAGCAAGCCCACTCCGCCCAATATCAAGCAAACGTCATCCCAAAAAGACCTCTCTAAAGTAGGTCCAGGCCCAGAAAAGCAGTCCAATCGTTTGGCTTTGGCCTTGGTTGGTATCCAAGGAACATCACGTGGATGCGCGGGTAGGTTCCTCAGTAAGCCTGGTCAAGTCCAGCTCATCAACAACATCTTCTTCCTCCCTTTCGGTCGTTCCCACAGGTAACTCTAACACAGCGCCATCTCATGGAAAACAACCAGCTCCATTTTCAGAATCCAAGCTTCCCCTTCCCTTCCTTCGCTCCCCCCATTTCTTTTACTGGTTTATGGAAAAAGGAAACCATAAATGCAGGTTATTTATATATAAATCTCCGTTGACAATAATGTTCTTGATTTGAATTTGTGGTACTTGTTGGCAATTAAATGATGTTTCTTACATCTGAGGTATCCTAAATGCGAGCTAGATATGCTGACTGATTTCTGGTCTGTCTCATGATCACTATTCAGAAGAAGGAGAGAAAAATGCAAATTTTTCTCATAATGTCACGAACAAGGAAAAGGTTATTGCAAAATTATAGCTCAGAAAGGAGCACGTAACTAAAAAACTCTCCTTATCCAGAAAGCGTAAGGGCTTTAACTTAATTTAGTCCATACTAAGTGTGTAAGGTGAGTGTCGAGCTGGCCGGATCTGTAAGACGTCATCCCGGAGAGGTGCGAGGAGGTTTATTTCTTTTTAGGAGGAGAGAGAGAGGGAAAAAGGGCCTGTAGAGAGGAATAGTGTAGAGGGAGTAGTGGGTGTACTGGCTTGGGGTAGGAAAGGGCTATGCTGTCGAGTGACGATTGGCCGAGGGGACTTCCATCATGTAGCTGGGTACAAATAAGCCGGGTAAAGACGAGTAGGCAGGGCGTTAGGCTAGTGCCAGTGGGGGACGTAAACGAGGACAGATCACATGGTTTTGTCCTGGTCAGCTTTGAGCTGTCGAGTGACGATTGCTCTATCTCTTAAGAAAGAAGAGTACTCTCTGACGGATTCGCGCTATTATTGCTCCCTATTCTTGAAGGAGTGATCGGGATTAAGCCGCGTGGCGATACCCGCGAAAAAGAAAGTCCTATTCGCTCTTTGCTTGGGGGTGGGCCTTTCCTTTCGTACTCAAATCCGTACGGGGAAGGGCAATTATTCAGCAAAATCTAGTGGATGGGGTTCCATATTCATGAAAAGCCAGGTTTGAACCATGTTACGGAACCAAGACAAGAATTATTACTAATAATAAGATAATAAGAAGGGGCCTTAAGCATAATAAGAAAGGGTTAAGGGCCTCCAACGCCTATAAATAGAAGCTTCTTTCTCTATTTGGAAAACCAAAGGGAGATGGATCCAGCTACTGTATCAAGACTTTATCAAATAGAGCAAGAAATCCAACGCGTGGCGAACGCCAAGCTCCAGCAGGAGCAACTTATGGGTCTCTTCTGGGAGCACATGCCTCCCATAGATCCTGAAGAAATTGGGAGAAGGATGCTAGCAATTCGGGATAGCATTCGTGAGCTTGATGAAAGGAAGAGGGAGCTGCTTGAAGAAAGGGATGCGCTCATTGTGCAGGGGGCCCAGAACAACCGTAGGGGAAATCGAAACTAGAAGATCTATAAGATTTAAATAAGTAGTCCTGCATGGCTTTCTTTGTTATTTTTCATATTGTTCTACGTCTTTAATATGTTTTTAGTTAAGTTTCTAATGTAGTGTTTAGTTGTTTCGCTGCTTTGTTTGCGTGTGCGTGTACTTCCCATGTATGTAACGGCTATTAATTAATTAATTATTAATGAATAAAAAGTTCTCGGCTTCCATGCCTCGCAGACTTTTAAGATAAATTCCCTTTTCTTTCTCAAGCTATCGATTGAACTCTTTACTAGAAGCTCCCTTTCTAGCCAAGTGAGTGGATTAATCGTGTAATACTAATCTTAGCATACCAAGGGGCTGCCTGAGCTACTTAGGCAAGAACCGAGCTAACCTTATCGCACCGAGTCAGTACCAACAAACCAAGATAAGCATGAATACAAGCACAAAGAGTTTTCAGTGCTCTGCTCCTCCGTTTTATTTTGCGGTACCTTGTACCTTTGACAGCAGGATAGGATATCAGTAAAAGGGATACGAGTTCCTCTACCAACCCAGACTCTATCGAATCGGAAGCAGTGCACACTTTAGCTTCCGATACTATTGTTCCTTCTTCTTCTTCAATGACAGGGCATGGGCAAAAGAAAAGGGGAAGGGCTAGTTACGTGCTATTATTTAAATCTTTGGCATGTAAAATAGTCAATGGGTTCCGAAGGACAATTACAACTTAAATTCTGCGGCCACATATCTGTATATAAAACAGGACTTTCCGGTCCTTTGTAGGATCCCCCCCCCCGTTCGCCTTCGAGGGTTACGTCTTTTTTCGTGTGCACCCGCTGCGATTGACCGTTGGTGTAGTCTTCTGTACTCAAGCGTTTTAGCTTTCTTCGCCAGCGTCTTATGTAGCGGTCGGTCTTATAAAGTTCGCTAAGCTTCGCTTCCCTCCCCCCTTCCCTTATTAAGTATTAAGTGGAAAATAGTAAGTATTAAATTATTAAATTAAGGATTAAGTGGAAAATAGTAGTCGGCATTCTGTTCTTTATATTATAGTCGTAAGGGGCTTCCTCAGAAAAAAAAGTAAGGAAGGAGGCATTCGAAAGGACGACCACTATATCTCATAAGGCATTGTGGTGTAAAACCGACGACTACATGGCTCTATACACCAAGTCATGAGCTATATCGAAGCCAAGCCGCCGTCTATAGGCGAAGCGACGAAAGCCTGACGAAGGCCTATGCTACAGTAAAAAGTACGTTAAGGTTATAAAGTAACACTTAGCCGTATACAAATACAAAGGGAAAGGCGTAAGTACGGAATAACGTCAGCTGTGGATATAGACTAGACGGAGTCTTAAACTACGGACCGAGACTACACTAAGGAACAAGGAAGCTTGACTGAGCAAAGAAGTAAAGGAACGAAGCTGCTTCTCTACTAGTCCCCCGAAGGGCGAAAAAGGACTTGTAATTTCATTTTTTTCTATTAAGAGAGAGGGGGCTTCAAGTTCTTAGGAAGAGCCGTACGAGGCAGCTCACGTACGGTTCTCGGGAGACGAGCCCCAGCACGGGGGCACTTATATAATAGCCAGTCATCAATTGGAAGCGGGCAAGATGGTGATAAATTGCGATTGGTCTAAACCTTTGCCTAACCACTTATTGCGACCTGCCCATACATACTAAGACCTTGTTCACACAGCGAAGAAAGGCCGAATGGAAGGAAGGGGGCAGTCAGCTGGCTGTTTCTTGGCCGCGCCCCCCTGCTTATAGATACGAGATACTTGCTAAATTTTAAAATAGGGAATTGCATACCATTAGTCGATATACGTATAGGAACATGGGTACATGATATTGAATGTCATCCAGCTCGAGCCGCAAGAACTTTTACTAAAATAATGAAGTGAAACCCTTCTTAGAAAGAAGTAAATCCTATAAATCATTGTTATGATATATCGTGGAAATTCTGTGAAAGGGAAGAATCAACAAATTTTCTCTGGTGAAACAAAATATCTCTCATTTTCGCCTCGAATAGATTCTTTTTTTTTGTTTTCAAAGGAATCTTATTATGTTGTTTTGAAGGGTGCACTAATCCTTTGAACCCGGTCCCGACAGGTATCATCCCCCCCAAAACAACGTTCTCTTTCAGACCTTTCAACCAATCGATACGCCCCCGGAGAGCTGCCTTTGCTAAAACTCGAGCAGTTTCTTGAAAACTTGCTTCAGATATGAAACTTTGGGTATTGAGAGATGCTCTTGTTATTCCCAATAAGATGGCTCGGTAACAGATCGCTTCTTCCAAAGCGCGTCCCGTTCGTTCTGCTCGTAACAATCCGATTAGTTCTCCGGGTGAAAAAACATTAGACATTCTGTCTTCTGAAACCAATACTTTTGATGTTATTTGCCGTACAATAATTTCTATATGCCTATTATGAATCTGCACCCCCTGGGATCGATAAACCTTTTGGATCTTATTGACCAAAGAGATACGACTTTGCACTATAGTTAGCTCAGCACTAATGAAGAATCCCCAAGGAATTCCAAGAATTCTTGTTATACATTCGTTCCAACCCTCAATCCTCTTTTCTAGATTCATCGATATTGAATCGGTCGAGCGCACTTCTAACACTTGTTCCACTTTTGGAAGACCCTGCGTTATGTCCCCAGATCTCGACTTTTCATATATAAATGTAACTAATGTATCTCCTTCATAAAGGATTTCCCCATAATGGCCATGAACGGTTGCTCCCGGGGTGGCCAAATAAGGCTTAGCTGATCGTATTACTACGGAATCGGCTTGAACAAAGATAACTTGACCCGATTTTAGATGGGGTCCGTTTTTGGCTATACACACATTTTCACAAATAAACTGTCCAAGGCTAATTATTGTAGACGTCTCTTCACAATAATTGTGATGGAGAAAATACCAATTCAAATTGAATGGATTGAAAAGAATCTTACTGCATGCGTCGGGATTATAAAATTTCCCACTTTCACTTTCATCCATTGAATAATATTTAATTATTTGAAAAGTCCGTTTGAAATTGTCAGGTTGCAAATAGTTAGTTAACAAGATTTGATTGTGAGTTATTAAGTGGGAAAATAAAAAAAAATTCTCAATTGGGGGGGCTGATCCTAAAGGGCCCACCGAATTCCTAATTGGAATTAGGGGATCCCTTTGATGACTTGATTCTTTTATTCCATTGTGATATTTTTGATCGTTGAATGGACCCATTCGAGAACAGTTGGATGATAACAAAATGATTAATGGTTG